CAGGTGCCAATTCAGGTACCAAATAGAACCCATCATTGGTTTGATCATTGATAAGGTGAAGTCCCTTCAATGCTAGGCATAATGAGGATAAGGACCTCAAAATAACCTCTTTTCGTCCTATGAACTTTAAGGTGTATGAAGTATCATATTTGACTCTTGGGGCGGATTGATAGAGACTCCATTTAACTTAGGTTGATCTAGGCCGGAGGCAGACCTACGTCAGGGTAACCCTTCTTTGAAACACTTTGGTATTGCTCCCGGATCAGAATTCAAATAATGAATCCGAGCGCATGGAGCCATCTCGTTATCTTCCTGTCAAGAAAAAATATGGTGGACTAGCCGATCTTTTTATCAGTTAATGAAAGAGCCCAATGCAAAAAAAAAAACGCATGTTGGGTCTTTGAAACAGTTCGAATCATTTCGATAATAATAAGTTTGATCTGTTTTACCGAGAAGGTCTACGGTTCGAGTCCGTATAGCCCTATACATTTTTGTATTCATTTCCTAATTAGTGCGTGTGACCGGCCGGTTGATTGTTCCATAGAAATGGAATCATTCCCACAGGATCACGGAGATCCCTCGGGGCTTGAAAACAATAATTTATTCCAATGGATCCAATCGGATCGGTATTTTCAAATCTCGGATAAACAAACCCATTCTTCTTCATTAATCTTCGTCTGTGAATGACATACGGCCTTTTTCCTCTTTTATTTGTCCATGATCCAAGATTTAGTGATACACCTTTGCTTTGGTATACCCAAGTCAATTTATGAAGTCAAAATCATAACATGAGCCTGGCTCAAGAAAAACTCCAACCTGACCCAACCAAATCAAATCCAAATTCAATCTAATAGTAAGTCACATTATCTAGAACCTATTCTTGTTCTTGTATTTGTAGAAAAGCCAGAGTTTCAAAAACGAAGATCTTTGGTAAGTTTCATTGTACAATAGGCTTTTCTTCGTATAACCGGCTTAGCAAAGCAAGTAGTCATTTTTCTGTACAATACTTAAACTTATAACTTATTTTTTTTTATTCCAATCTACCCAATCCAATTTGTTCATCATTCCAATTCTACCAATGTAGACTTTATCTAAAAAGATTAGGGCCCATTTGAACTTGGATGAGTTAGGAATCCCCCGACGTATCGCCTTTTGGCAGAACAACAACCCCAATTCATTGTTTTAGAGACAATGAATTGGTCCTAAATGTATCAACGCACCCTCTTCTATTTCTATGTTCTATGAGTTGGTTTTGGGATGGGAAGATTTTGTCTATCGAATCGTTCGACAACGCATGATTCCATTCGAAGTATCTTCTGTAAATCATTTACGATTCAGCCGACTCTACCATTAAACTATGCCCCATTTTTTAGGTTTGCTTCAAAAGAAACGTTTTTTGTTGTCACGAAACCTAACTCGTTGGTTGGTCCTGCTAGGTGTTATTATTACATTAAATAAATAATTCGAGTCATTCCAAATCACGATCTTTAGTCCTAGAAATGGGTCTGAAATGATTCTTTCAAGACTTCTAACTCGGGGGTAAAGCCGGGGCCGGGGTAGTACAGGTCCAAAGTTTCCTAATTTGGGTATAGGAACCCATGAGTTTTTATATGTAAGGGTTCCTCACAATTCAATGGATTGAATCAAATCAATTAAGTATAAATCTGGGACAGGGAGAGAGAATCGAATCGGTCGACGCATTCTGTTTTCGTATCCGTATCAAATCAATAGAAACAATAATCCTCTATCCGGATCTTAATGAAAAGAATACACCAACACAGCCACGTAGAATATACCATAAATCCCGAGATGGAAATTCCTAGAAATTCTATTACATCTGACTACTTACTATATTCTAAATCACTAAGAAAAAAAAAAAGAGAGAGAGAGAAAAAATGGGCCAGACCTCCTCTTTGGCTCTATTATATTAATAGAATATTGAAATTATTTATGTTTAATATTTCATTTAATCTTATTTGAATAATATTGTTTGAATATTATTTCAATTTCAATTCATATTATTTAAAATAGTCTTTAAAAAAAATTCCTTAATTCCGCAAGGTAGGAGAGAGTTTGATTTGTATAATAGCATTATATGCCTACACCATATCTAAATAGAATCGAAGTAAGTGTAAGTGGGATTCCGTTGGATGAATCTTGAGACGATACATGACCCACAACAAGTAAACAAACGAAACTATGTGGTTTGATCAAAATTGTTGTTTCGACTAATGCAGTTATGGATGAATTGAGAATTCCAATTTGAATCAACTAATTCGGTATATTCCACATTAATAGGAGTGCTTCTATGTTTCTGCTTTACGAATATGATATTTTCTGGGCATTTCTAATAATATCAAGTGTTATTCCTATTTTGGCATTTCTAATTTCCGGAGTTTTGGCCCCGATTAGTGAAGGACCAGAGAAGCTCTCTAGTTATGAATCGGGCATAGAACCGATGGGGGATGCTTGGTTACAATTCCGAATCCGCTATTACATG